GCCCTGTTAATCCGCCAGGGCCCAAATAACTCAATTTTCTCCCATGAACGATTTGTGTCAATGGATTAGTTCGATCCAAAACTTGAGATAATGGGTGTAATCCGAAAAAGGATTCATAAGTAGTTGTTAAAGGAGTTGAAGTTACCAAATTCTGAGGAGTAGGTATCAATTTATGCCTAATTGCTCCGGAGATAGTTCCCTTAACTACATTTTCTAAACGAGCCAGAGCCAACCCGAGCTGGTCTTGTAAAAGATCCGCTACAGAGCGAATACGTTTATTTTTCAAATGATTCATATCATCAAGTGTACCCATTCCAAATTTCATCCCAATCAAATGATCGGCAGCTGCTAATATATCTCGTGGTAACAAAAATATATTGTTCTGAGGTATATTAAGATTAAGTCTCCAATTAATATTTCGGCGACCAATCCTGCCTAATTCACACCTTTGGTGAAAGAATTTTTTTTGTAATTCCTTACATAAGGATTCAGAAAATATTGGATCCCCACCTACACAAGAAAATTGTTGATAAAACTCCAAAATAGCATTTTCTTTTGACCCAATTTTTTTTTTCTCCTTATCGGTCAAGAAAGATAAGAAAATTTCAGGGTAGCAAACATTCTCTAGAATTTCTCGTAGATTCGAACCCATAGCTGATGATAGAACTAGAATAGATATTTTCTGTTTCCTACTCACCCGAGCCCATATTCTTGCTTTTTTATCAATCTCTAATTCTAACCTGCCTCCCCAATCTGATATTATGGTGCCGGTATAGACCGAAATCCCGTTATGATCCAATTCTGACTGGTAATAGATACCAGGACTTTGCAATATTTGATTGATCACAATTCTATATATTCCGTTTACTATAGAAGTTCCAAGGGAATTCATTAAAGGAATGTTTCCAATAAAAATTCTTTGTTCTTGCATATTCCTACTGGTTTTCCAAATTAATCCCGCGGATACATATAATTCAGAAGAATATGTAAGTGATTCATAGACAGCATCTCGTTCTTTTATCAGAGGTTCTACCAATTGATATGTTTCCACAAATAATTGAAATTCAATTTCGTGATCTATATCTTCAATTTTTGGAAACTTAGAAAGTTCTTCTATTAAACCCTGATCAATAAACCGATAAAACCCTTCAAATTGTATCTGATTCAATCCGGGTATTGTAGATGTTCCCTCTTTTCCATCCCCGAGCATCTTTTTTGAATTTCCCATTTATCCGTTTATTGAAAAAATCCCATCCCATCTCTCATTCTTCACCGAATCATATCCATAGAATTCGATCTAGCAATAATGGAATTTCTATTCTGTTTACTGAATCACATGAAATTTTATCCAACTCCAAGATATATGGAATGTATGAAATACGTATGAACGGAGACTAGATTCAATTAGAATTTTTTATAAGAAATAGATCCAAATGGAACAGAATTGAGAAATACCACAGGAACTTATGGAGTTTTGTAAAGACTACAAAAAAAAGTAATTTCATTTTCACCTATGATATTACATATTCCAATTCGATTGCATACCATAAAAAAATGTATTCATCATTGGATCTGTTCGAGCCGATAAACATATAATAAATAGAAAACTTTTTTTTTAACCACTTTACTTTTTCATGTATTTTTATTTCATTGTTCAAAAAAATATTTGCAGAAAAGAGATTTATTTTTACCTATTTTGAATAGAATCGTTAGAATATCATTGAATTGAAGTAGGTAAGAAAACTTGTTTTTTTTTATTTAGTCATTTTTTTTATTATTAAAATAAAAAAGAATGCACAGATATATATGTCTCTTTTTCTTCTTTTATTGTGGTACAGTTCTATTTGGGACAGCATATGCTGTGCTCTATCAAAAAGGAAATTTTCTCTTCAAGGTATTCAATGAAAAATTGAAATATAAAAATTTATTGAGAATTACTCCTCAAAAGCATCCCTAGAGAGATAAAATACCCCATTATAGAGCTATAGCTCTATAACACAACGTAACGTATGTTCTGATTCTGGGGTTTACATATACTCATCATTACTGTTATAATTGAAATTGAAGAAGATTTCTTTTTAATTGAAAAAACTCAATATGGATTAGTTATAAATCCATTTCTAATGATTTGCTTAATATTATTAGAAATAAAAAAATGTAGATTTTAATTCAAAACTGGTCATGAATTTACAGTCATATAGTTAATGGTTCTGGTTTGTACTGGATTCTATATTTTGTGACTGAAAATCTATATATATTTTTTTTTCGGAGTTCAAAAAAAAAAAAGAAAATTGGAATCTAGTTTCTATCGTTTTGGCGGCATGGCCGAGTGGTAAGGCGGGGGACTGCAAATCCTTTTTCCCCAGTTCAAATCCGGGTGCCGCCTCAACAACAGACTTTAAATCCCCTATTATAACAAACGTAGGAAAAGACTCTTGATACTTTCTTTTCGTTATTCTAAGCCCCTCGCTCTCGAGGTTCTATTCTCTAACCTAAAGTTTTGCCTATCAGATTCAAGGAAAACTTAAAGTAGTAGAGGGAAATCCGTAAATCTTTACTTGCCACTACTAATTTAGTTCCACTTACTGAATCTTCAATTAGATTGGATAGCCAGAGAAGGAATTAAATTAATAGTTTTGGAAAGGACCTAAGATACTTTGGATACAGACTCATGAAAGTCTCGGAATGTTCAGACATTCAATCAATATTAGATTAGATGAAGAATTGCCTTTCATTTTACTTCCAAAAATAAAAAACGATAAAAGAAAGAAAAAGTCTTATTCTTTCTACATGTGAGTCAGATTCCTTGGATACTTCAAAAAGTGTCCGTTTGCTTGTGTTTACATCTTGTCGATTCTACTAGAAATTCTATAATAAGAATAACTCATTATAAGATAAGTGGATTTTTTGGAGTAGTTCATCAATGGTGACCCAATACCTCTCCCTTTTTTTGACTCTGCACCAGGGATTTCACTATTATTAGTGAACAATAATGGAATAGTTTCTTCATATTCATAGAAATAGGGGACAGAATTTACATGGATATAGTAAGTCTCGCATGGGCTGCTTTAATGGTAGTTTTTACATTTTCCCTCTCTCTCGTAGTGTGGGGAAGAAGTGGACTCTAGAAATACTTCTAATTGCGGTAATAATCAAACTCTATCAACCTGTATCAATTGTTTTAGTTTTCTAGACCGTTCGGCAATTTTTTTTAAGATTTTTTTTTAGAAATTGGATTTATGTTTTGTTTTATTGACTCATTTTCTATTTTTATATCAGGGTTTACACGGTTAACCATTCATGGGGTAACCCCTTTCGAAATCTGAAGAAGCTTCCATCGAATTGGGATTATCTGTATTAAATGGATCAAACAAACAAATGAAATTGAGAAAGTATGTACATACATTTCATATTCTATTTAATTTATATTGACGTTTATAAAGAAAAAGAGAGATATAGGTGGATTCCTTTATATTAAGATATTTCACTTGTATCTTTATACATTACAATAACCATAATGGCTAGTATGGTAGAAAGAGATCTCTTTCTACCATACTAGCGGGCCCCTTAGGATACTACTACTGAGTCTAATGCATTCCTTTCATTTAAGACGAGAAATTGAAATATTTTTTTTTCATTGATAGTAAAATTGTATTCAAATTAATCATTTTGACTAACTGTTTTTACGTAAATTATAAGCAAAAAAGCAGTAGGAACGAGAATGAAGAGTGCAGTAGCAATAAATGCAAGAATATTGACTTCCATAATTTAATCGTTTATTATTTTTTTTCTTTGGAATATCTCGGGATTTAATCCCATAGAGATGAGAAATCTTTCGCTTGTAAACTCATTCAGATGAATTAGATTTCGATGATATCGAATGAAAGAAATATAATGAATAACAATATCGGAGCTATAAAATCGATTCATCGTCAAGAATTTAATAGTATAACATAGGAAGATCTTTTATCCACACCGAATACATAATGAGATTCCTGATCCAATCAAAAAATATTTATTTATGATCCTTTTTCCCGGCTTTCTTTGCTACAACCTAGAAGTTTACTTTCCTTGTACAATCATCTGATGAAGTATCATAAAAAAACCTTTTCTACTTCGATTCTTTACAAAAACTAGTTTCTAAAGAACCTTAAATAAACAATAGAAATCAAATAGAGAAAACAAGTACGAAGTTCAATTTGAAATTACAAAAAAATTTAAAGGGTCTATCATCTTTTTTGAAAACAAAGAAAGGGAATGTGACAAAGACGAGTCCCAGTAAAAAAAACGCAAATATTCCAAAAAATTAACGAGTTAATTTTTCTTACGAGTTTTTTCTTCGACATCTACTCTAATCTTTAAAAAGAGCATATTCATTAGGGAAGACACATTTTATCTTTATTTTTTAAATATCCTCTTTCCTTGGTTGGATTCGAACCATTTCAAATTCCTTGATTTCATAGAAAGAAAAATATATATAGGTACTCTTGTCAAATGTATTATACGCTATCCTATTCCATTTTCCTACACGAATTAATGGGAGATCAGTTGACAAAAAGCGGAAACCCCATACAATACAGTATCTCTTTCTTGAAGTGTTGAATGCTCTCAATAATTATAATTAATTTACATATGTCTCTCTACCCTAGTTAAAATAATTCAAATAGTCGACCCTTTCTTTTGCTTTATGAAAAAAGAAAAAAAAAAAAAAGATAAATCAAACCATTTTCATCCCCTTGCCCAGAAACAAAAAGGGGAGTTGATGTATTGAATCCGCCGGGACTGACGGGGCTCGAACCCGCAGCTTCCGCCTTGACAGGGCGGTGCTCTGACCAATTGAACTACAATCCCATGGAAATCAAGTGGGTAGCTTACATATTCCTTCTTATTATTTCATTTTAATGATTTCAATTTTAGATTCAAATTTTTGTTTTGTAAGAAAGAAAGTCACAAGTGATATATTGATATCTATATGGATATCACGTTAGTGAGAGCAAGAC